TTTCACACTCGGCGAGAGATGAAATTAGAAAAACGATAAACCCGATGGGTTGACGCCACAAATTCCACCCCCAAAAACCATATTTTGACTGCGCTTCAACTATATCAACTGTACTTGAACTGTTAGATAATCATAGTCGATGAGAACATCAATGTGCCCATCGCTATTACAGAACCGTACGTGAGATTTTCACCTCATACGGCTCCTCATAGGTCACAAATAAATCTAAGGGCCTTTCCTATTCTTTATCTTGATATGTTTGTCAGATAGAGTCAAAATCTATCCTAAGGTCCCAAATTATACCAATGGAATTCTGTCTGCTATATTTAAAACTAATAAATAAGTGCTTCTGAATTTATCTCATCTTTTAAGAATTTTAATTTTGCTTTGTTGATTAATAACCTTATCATTAAATAAAAAAAATGTGCTTTATAGCAATATCACATATACATTTCAACCTCGAATTTTCAATTACGAAAAAAAAAATTAGAGAGTCCATCAGTTCATGAATCATGACAAAAATTTTATCTCTCTAAATAGAAATCAAAATTGAATTATAGGAAAGAAAGAATAAAAAAAAAAAAATAAAAAAAGGAAGAAAAAAACAAAGACATCCCTTCTTTTTGCTTTTGCAATTAGATTCTTTTCTTTCTATTGCGATTTTTTTATTTCATTCCTATTCTACTTTCTCAGAAAAAGGGCCTTTAACCAAAGTAAAAGATTACTTCGTTCTTGATAGTTATTTACTTACTCAGTGGATAGGAACATACTCTGGATCAGAATCATGGGGAGTACTTCTTGATCATTTCTACGAACGTAAAGCCCCAATTTGAATTCCTTTTATGTACAGAAATATCCTCTTGGATAACTTACATAATCTCAATTACTAATCCTTTGTGTATCTTGGTCTTCCTAACCATCCACTCATTTTTTTTTTTCAAAAACCTCCTGTTGCTGTTGTAGAAATCCATCTATGGTAATAGACAGTAAAAACTCCATACAGTTGATCTTTTGAACCCGCTTCAAGTTATCATGACAATTCACGAATCTCGGGGTAAACAATCTCTATTGCTTATGTTTCCTTTTTCACCATTTGATTCTTGTACATAGGAAATGAGACTCAACTTTTTTACTGCAAATTTCGAAGCCGTTTTCTTTCACTCATATAACTATTTGGTTTAGTTCATCAACTCAAATGCTGAAGAAAAATATATATGTCAATTAAATCTTGTTATCCTTGTTTCTAGAAAGAAAAGACTTTGGATAAATTTTAGGTCTCACCGAATCACACGTAGAGATATTGATAACACACATAGAGCTAATGGTATTTCATAACTAATTGATTGAGCAGCTGCCCGTAGACCACCTAAAAAGGAATATTTATTATTTGATCCATAGCCCGACATAAGAAGTCCAACGGGAGCAATACTTGAAATGGCAATCCATAAAAAAACCCCAATACTAAGATCGGCTAGAACAAGGTGATCACCAAAAGGAATTACTGAATAACTTAGAAAAATAGATATTACTGCTATGGATGGTCCGATACTGAATAAACGAGTATCTCCTGTAGATGGAATAAGGTTCTCTTTCAAAAGTAGTTTTGTCCCATCTGCTAGAGCTTGAAGAATTCCTAAAGGGCCGGCATATTCAGGTCCGATACGTTGTTGTATTCCTGCAGATATTTCTCTTTCTAACCAAACAATTACTAGTACACCTATTGTGATTCCTAATACAAGAGTAAAAATAGGGACAAGCACCCATATGATCCCATAGACTTCTTTTAAGGATTCCAATTTGGAAAAAGAATTGATAGTCTCTATTTCTGTTGTATCAATTATCATTTCAACGATCAACTTCTCCCATAATGATATCTATGCTACCTAGTATTGTCATAATATCAGCCAATTTCATTCTTTTAACTAACTGAGGAAGAATTTGCAAATTGATAAAACCTGGTGGGCGAATTTTCCATCTCCAAGGAAAAACGCTCTGATCTCCTATCATAAAAATTCCCAATTCTCCTTTTGGGGCTTCAACTCTCACATAAAGTTCTTGTTTCGACAATTCAAAAGTTGGAGAAGGTTTTTTACTAATAAACCGATATTCAAAATCATTCCATTCAGGATCTTTTAATCTGTCAAAACGTCGGATTTCTAAATTTTCGTAAGGACCTCCTGGAATTCCTTCCAGAGTCTGTTGAATAATCTTTATGGATTCTGTCATTTCATTGATTCGTACTAAATAACGAGCTAATGAATCCCCTTCTCGTTGCCATTGAACCTGCCAATCAAATTCGTCGTAAGACTCATAATGATCAACTTTACGAAGATCCCATTCTATTCCGGAAGCTCGTAACATTGGGCCCGATAAACCCCAATTTAATGCCTCGTCTCTCCCAATAATTCCTACGCCTTCAACTCGTTCTAAAAAAATAGGATTCCGGGTAATAAGTTTTTGATACTCAGTAACTCCTGTTAAAAAATAATCACAAAAATCCAAACATTTATCTATCCAGCCATAGGGTAGATCGGCAGCCACTCCTCCAATACGAAAATAATTATGCATCATTCGCATACCGGTAGCCGCTTCGAATAGGTCATATATTAATTCTCTTTCTCGAAAAATATAGAAGAAAGGGGTCTGCGCACCAATATCCGCCATAAAAGGACCGAGCCATAATAAATGAGAAGCTATCCGACTCAACTCCAACATAATGACTCTGATATAGCTAGCCCTTTTAGGTACTTGAATATTGCCTAATTGTTCGGGTCCATTTATGGTTATTGCTTCTGTGAACATAGTAGCTAAATAATCCCAACGTGTTACATAAGGCAAATATTGTATAATTGTTCGGTTTTCCGCAATTTTCTCCATCCCTCTATGTAAATAACCCAATATTGGTTCGCAGTCGACAACATCTTCACCATCTAGAGTAACGATGAGTCGAAGAACACCGTGCATTGATGGGTGCTGAGGCCCCATATTGACTATCATGAGGTCTTTTCTTGTAGTTGGTGCAGTCATAAGTTTTTTAACGATTCATTCTTCCATGAATTACTGAAAGTGAAAAGAAGTTCCTCAAAATTTAATCGAAACATATAAGTGAAAATGAAATAACTCTTCAAATTAATTTAATCAAATTAACGAGTTTTTGTCTCTCGAATGTCCAACTGATTAATTAATTCTTTATAACGTACTCTATTTTTTTTTGCCAAATAAGCTAGCAGTCGTTGACGTTTTCCCAAAATTTTCTTCAAACCTCTCTGAGATAAATAGTCTTTTTTGTGCAATTCTAAATGTGAAGTAAGTCTACGTATCTTATTGGTGAAATTGAATACTTGAAATTCAACAGATCCTTTCTTTTCTTCTTTAGAAATAACTGAAATGACAGAATTTTTTACCATAAATGAATTTTCCCTTTCTTTATTTTACAGATATGGATTTTTTAGAATTTTATTGATCAGTAATAATAATGCCAGTAATTTGAATGTGGTATATAGACTTAATTTCTTTATGAATCTCTAATTTTATCAATTCCAATAAATTAATCAAATTAAAAAATTTATTCAGATAGGAATCCAAAAAGGCGGTAGGTACGTTTTTTCATTCACAAAAGCGAATAATTGAAACCTAAAATCCTAAAATGAAAAAGATTTTGTTGATTCATTTCTAGATCTAATCGATACCTTATTTTATTGATTTAGTATCGTCTACTCGAATTAGATTCGAATGAGAGGTAAAACAAGGCATGTGTGCATTTGTTTTCTTTCAGCTCTATACGAGCCAGGGTATATAGTACTATCAATTACTTTTAAATCGTGGATACATATGTATTCTTAAGATACTGAAACGGCTACCATTATTGGTATCAAACCAATAACGATTCATACAAGCTAAATCTTCGAATCGATAATTAGGCCAAAGAAAGAACTTCAATTTAATTAATTCATTTTTATTTTTATAAAGGGGTTTCCTTTCATCCAAAAATTGACTCCAGTTTTTTACATTGGTTTCGTTGCAAAATACTGAATTTCTATCGACGCCATTCCAATTCAAAGAATTTAAAAAACTTATAATTCTCAATTCTCTACGACATCTAGACCATAAAATATTTTCAGGAACAAGCAAATCAAAATTATTTTTTTCTGTATTTATTCTTTGAGTTTGAGGTTGCAGAATGAATTTGTCAAAATTATTTTTAGCAACATATCTTTGTTCTCGGTATCTTTGATTAGTTTGGTGTTTACTTTTATGAACCAATGAAATACCTATGGTTTGATACATAAGAAATTGTCCATTATTTTTTACAGACAACCGAATAGGTTCGATAATCAATACCCCTTTTTTCATCAAGTCTGTAAGCGGTAAATTTGCCTGAATCAGCATTATATCTAAACTCATTTCTCTCCTTTGAATTGACGATATAGTAATTTTGGTTGGATTTATCAGTCGAAGCAGGAGACAATATACCTTGATATTTTCGATCATTCTTTGATTCAAAGCATCGTTCCATTTTAATTGAAAAAGTAAATAACGTTTCAAGAACAAATCTAGTTCTGCTTCCGTGTTGCTTTTGTATTGTTTTTTATTTTTACCCCTTTTTGTGTCTGATTCCACGTAATCTTTTTCAAGATCGTTTTGATGTTTTGAGAAAACAGGGCCCATATTTTCTTTGTTTTCTATATCTGATCCATGCTCTCTTTGACTTGCGGGTTCTTTTGCTTCTTGAATTCGATTCTTTATTTTTTTATTTGATGGTATAAAAAAGTTTTGTTGTTGGTTTTTAGTTTGACTAACATTTTCATTTATATTAAAATTTAAAAGAAGGAATTTGCTTGGTATAATCCATGGGTTTATTTTATAGACATTATAAAGTAGTACAAATTCTGGGAAGAACCAAAAATCCATATTCAATATGGGACGATTAAATATTTTTTCATTCATTCCCATCCAATCAAAAAAGACTTTTTTAGAATTTTTTTTAGTTTTTTCTGGATTTTGATGAGTTGTAAGATAAAAAACCCCTTTTTTCTCAATTTTATCAATTATTTTATAATTTTTACTACTAATTTTAGTATTTGTATTACTGTTGGTATCGGTCTTAACCCAGGCCTCAATATCTCCTTTTTGTCTAAGAGAAAAATGGATAATTTTCCAATCAAAATATTTTCTATCGAGATTTCTTTCTATATCTAGAATATTTACTTTTCTTAGATAATTATTGATATGAAGATTGCCGGGCATATCAACACAGTTGTGTTTGGACGGGTTGGAATTATACGAAATTTCGAAGTTCTTCTTTACTTGAAAGGGTAATCTAGAAATAAATGAGTCACTTTTATTTTCATAATTAATCGATTTATATGCTAAAAAATCATATCTATAACATTTTTTAAAATTATCTTTTTGGTTTGATAATGAATAGAGTTTCGAATCATTGTCTTTTTTGTAATGAATTAATTGGTCTTTTTCATATGAATTCCGTTTGTTTAAGTTTCGATTTTTATTTTGAGTCATACAACTTTGATTAACCCGAGTTCGCCATTTTTTTGGCATTAATCTAGACCATCTAATCTGAGATAAATCGTATTGATAATGCCGTCTTAACCAGTTTTTCCATTGCTTGATTCTATAACTCTCAAGTTTCTTATGTTTTAAGTCCGAATGAAATATTCCGAGTGTTCTAAAATAGTCCTTTATTTTAGTGTTAATGAACCAAGACGTTGTGTTATATTGAAGAATAGATCTAAATTTAGACAAATTAATAACTTGGGTTTGTGATAATTTGTAAAATACATATGCTTGTGACAAGTAGGATAAATCACAAAAAAGATGTGAATTTTTCTTACTAATATTATAAAGTGACTTTTTTATAGTCGAAATAAAGATAAAGTGAATTTGTTTTTTATTATTAATTTTTTCTTGATTTAGTTCATTATTGGAAATGGATTTATCAATAAATTTGTTTGTTGATTCAAGAAAAAGTTGTGTAGTAATTCTAGGAATATTAATGATAGATAAAAATAGATCGATGTATAATCTTTGAATGAATAATTTTCGCAAATAATGGAATTTCCATATTACTCGAGTATTTCTGCTTTTAAATATTTTGAAAAAAAATTTTGGCGATTCGAATTTTTTAATATTATTTGTTTTATTAGGCCTAATGTCTATTTCTGGAGTTACTTTCTTTTTCTCTTTTGTAATTCTTTCTATTTGATTTTTTATTGTACTTGTTCTATCAGTCAAATCCTTCATTTTTGTTTCTATCAGTGAAGAATTTGGCCAATTTTCATATTCAATTTGACTAAATGATTTGTTAATTATTTGATTACTAATTAGATAATCTTTTTCTTTTTTTCTTTCATTCGATTCAGATATTTCTTTGAATCTAAATAATACAATTGGATTTACTTTTGAAAGTTCTTTTTTTATTTTTTTTAGAAATCTAATACTTTTGATAAGCCATTTTTTGGTTTCTTTTGAAATTTTTCTAAATAATTTTGTTTTTCCTTTTAAAATTTTTAGAGTTATAAAATATTTCTTTTTGAATTTTACAATTTTTTTTTCGAGTTCCTTAAAAATGGGCTCAAAAAAGGAAGGGCGCTTTCGGGGAGAACCAAAGGGAAGTTCAGCTTCCATTCCCCAAACTGTTAAAAAACAAAAATCATCTTTTTGTTTTTTCTTTTTCATTAGCTCTCCGCGGGAGGGGTACAGTTTACATATATGCCAAGGTTTCAGACAAAAAGGAAATAAAATTTTTATCTGAATCCCGTCTCTCAACCAATTTTTGGGAAATTCTGTTTCTGATAATTGAACACCATTATAAGTACATTTAATTTGCATTTCTCTATTCCATTCCTGCAAATCTTCAGACCATTCAGGAAGTTGCAAGAATAACATACGCCCAATATTTTTGGCTATTATCAATGAAGGTAATAGAATATATTTTCGAAGAATTGATTGAGTTATTAACATGTAACCTCTTATTATTTGCGCAAAAGGAATGTTATCCCAGGCTTCTGCGATCGCTATCCGTGCTTTTTCCTTTCTTTTGTTCTCCTCTTTTTTGTCCTTTTCTTTTTTCTCTTCTCTTTTTGTTTGTTCTTCTCTAGACTCTACAATCTTGAATTCTCCCTCTTTACCTGTCCAATTTCGAAAAATTGGTTTAATCAGTTCATAGATATCAAAAGAAAAAAGACGGAGGGGGGTTATTCTGTCGAGAAAAAGGGGGGACTGCACATTTGCTTGAAAAAGTTCCGAAATAACTGTTTTGCGCCTTTGAGCACGCATAGAGCCTTTAATTATACCTCGCCGAAAATCTGATTGTTGCGAATAGTTTATTAAAGCCAGTTCCTCTTCAGGATCGTTAGTCGCGTTGTTGTCAGTAAAAATAACTACACGTTTGGCTTTTCTTGAGCGAAGTTGATGATCCATTGATATGCGATCTTGAAATTCACCCATTTGTTGGTCCAATTCGGTGATTAATTTATGTGA